AATACAGACGCGGTGATCAGTTGGACCTTTGATTGAATAATATTTTTTTGATTGACCTCCTGTAAGGAGGGGGTCAAATTCAAGTAGCAATTCAACTGTGTTTTGTTAAGTTTTATTCGGCATAACATAAACGGAATCACGCTCTGTAGGACTTGAACCTACGACATCGGGTTTTGGAGACCCGCGTTCTACCGAACTGAACTAAGAGCGCTTTCTTATGACAGGGGATACGATTGGAAAGAAAAGGATTTTTTTGTACCTCCAATCCATCTTGCTTGCATACATCGATCGGTATGCAAAAATGAAAAAGGATTCTGTCCAATTTGAATCGATTTCACTTAATTAATATTAATCCCTCGTTACTGCCCATAGGAGAAGTAATAGGTAGGGATGACAGGATTTGAACCCGTGACATTTTGTACCCAAAACAAACGCGCTACCAAGCTGCGCTACATCCCTTTTCAAAATTTTTGTACAGTATCATTGTACAAAATCCATGTATTGTTTTCCACATCGTGATTTTCTCTTCTATCCATATACAATTTTCTTGTCATTTCTTATTTTTGGTTTCATATAATAAAAGAATTATATATATCTGAAACCTAACGTAAAAAAAATACAAATGATCTTGAACTACAGCATCCGACCATATATGTATTACAATAAAGAAGGAGGATTTTCAATGCGAGATATAAAAACATATCTCTCCACGGCCCCTGTGCTAACTACTCTCTGGTTTGGGTCTTTAGCGGGTTTATTGATAGAAATTAATCGTTTATTCCCAGATGCTTTGTCATTCCCCTTTTTTTAATTCTAGTTATTGATATGCAAAAAATAAAGAAAATTTGGGATACAATTATACGTGATGTGACTAAAACCCCGTCCACCCTTTTTTCATTCAGTTCTTTAGGATAGGAAGGAAAGAGAAAGTGTATTGAACCTCAGCAAAAATCCTGTGGATCTAAGATCCTATTTTGGAGAACATAAATGGAAAGGGGAGTACAGTCTAGGGCGGGCTGCACGAAATCCATCATAGCATAGAAAGAGGATCCTTAAATGCTGGGATTAGCATAGGAATAATTGATAGTTAGAAAAAAATTGTATTACTTACATTATTACTATATATTCTATTCATATTAATTTGAATTACAACGAAATCTTTAGAAATGGAATTTCTAGTTAGTAACTTCTATTGATTTTTTTTTGTTATTTTCGTATTCTTCGGTTCGGATCGAAAATAGAAGAGTTAAGTCGATTCAAAATGTAAAGGAGGTTTATGGCCAAGGGTAAAGATGTCCGAGTTATAGTTATTTTGGAATGTACCAATTGTGTCCAAAATGGTGTCAATAAAGAATCGCCGGGCATTTCTAGATATATTACTCAAAAGAATCGACACAATACGCCTAGTCGATTAGACTTGAGAAAATTTTGTCGCTATTGTCACAAGCATACGATTCACGGGGAAATAAAGAAATAGATCGAGCGGAACGTGTGTTCGATCTTTCCAATCCAAGGGGCAGGAAGCAGGAAAAGGGGGAAGTTCACATATATAATACAAATAAAACCTTATTTTGGTCGGATCTGAAATGAATAAAAAAAATATAATTTTAGAGAAAAGGAAAAACCCATGGATAAATCCAAGCAACCCTTTCGTAAATCTAAGCGATCTTCTCGTAGGCGTTATCCCCCAATTGAATCGGGGGATCGAATTGATTATAGAAATATGAGTTTAATTAGTCGATTTATTAGTGAACAAGGAAAAATATTATCTAGACGGGTGAATAAATTGACCTTGAAACAACAACGATTAATTACTATTGCTATAAAGCAAGCTCGTATTTTATCTTTGTTACCTTTTCTTAATAATGAGAAACAATTTGAGAGAGCCGAGTCGATCCCTAGAACTACTGGTCATAGAACCAGAAATAAATAGACATACTCCTCAATTTACCCAAAACTCCAATCGGAACTCAAGCTCGGATTTCTTTTTTGTTTGAAAAAGTCTAGAATCCAGGTTTTCTTCTTGTGTTATAAGAAACAACAAATAGGGGAAGAAGAAATCTTTTTTTTATTGAAAGATGTTCGTTCATTCCTACTACTTAATCTTAATTTATTCTATCTTCCCGGAGAAGGGACTCCGGGAATTCTTTTTCAATCATTTCTATATATTAATATCACTTTAGAATTTCCTTTATTTGAGAATCTTATTGGAAATCATGTAAAGACAATTCTTATTTGATATAGCTATTTGTGCAAGTATCTTACGATTAAGAAGCAATTGCTTCTTGTACATATTGTGTATTAATCGACTATAACTATAGAATACCCCCTTTTCACGAGTTACTGCATTTATCCGAGTGATCCACAAACGACGAAAATCCCTTTTTTGTCTTCCCCTATCTCGATGAGAGGAAACCAAAGCTCTCATTTTCTGTTGAGTAGCCGTTCGAGTAAGTCTTGAATGAGCCCCTATAAAGGTTGATGCAAATAAACGAATTTTTGTTCGACGTCTCCGAGCTATATATCCTCGTTTAACTCTGGTCATTGAATCAAATTAAACTTTAATGAATAACTAATTGATTTTTCTTCTTTCAGTCATCCTTTTATTCCCCGGTTGCTTAATAACAAAACGGATTATTCCAATATATAAAATAAAAATTCCAATGGCTTTTGCTACTATGACCTTCCCAACCACGATTTTTTATTCCTTCCAGACATTTTACTTGGAAATAAGAAATTTTATTGATACTAAAAAAATCAAAATAGTGGGTTCCGTCGTTTCTATGGTTACTTCGTAAACGGTGAGGTCCTCTCTATACACCGGAGCCTCCTCTTTCATTTCATTTAATCAAATGTTATTGTGAACTTGTATAGTTCACAATCTTTGGCTCTACCCATCAATTATACAATAATAGATAGCTCTTTTCACAAAAAAGGCTATCCATACAGTGACGGCATTTAATTATAAAAGTTGGCTAGGTAGCTGACCTTGTTAGTCCGTTCTTTCAAGAATAAGAACATGATTTTTTGCTTCTTATAGTACTATTTCCTCCGCTTAATGGATAACTATTTGCTACCAATGGGGAATTTCTTCTCATCTCAAATGGAGGTGATTGGATTTGCACCAATGGAAACCATAAATTCCATACACAAACAATATAGGTATTATGATAGATAGGTATATATATGATAGATCGATAGATCCTCATTTTTAGGTAATAAATACCCTTCTTCCACTCTATCTATCCTATGTTACTGGCAATTGGTACTGGAAAAATTGTTTCATTTATTCGAACTCATGATCTAAACGAGTCGCACATACACCCTAGTACATGTTCCTCGACGCTGAGGACATCCTCGAAGAGCGGGGGATTTCGTGACATTTCTTATTGGCTGTCTTGTGTTTCTAATAAGTTGTTTAATAGTTGGCATGTCGTATATATGGATAGAATAGTTTGGTTTAGATCGATCTTAACCTGATAATTATGATTATGAATTATTTCGATTCAATATTAAATCACAGAAAATTCGAATTATGGTTTGAATTGGAAATGGAATCATGGATTGAATTTACACGGAATTCCCAGTATTTTCATTTTCGACCGCTACAAGATCAACAATACCATGAGCTTGGGCTTCTGTTGCTGACATAAAAACATCTCTTTCCATGTCTTCGGATATAACCCATAAAGGGTTGCCCGTTCTTTGTACATAAACCTTTGTAAGGGTTTCGCGAAGTTTCAGTAGTTCTTCTGCTTCCAGGATAAATTCCCCTGCTTGTGCCTCATAAAAAGAACTAGCGGGTTGGTGAATCATAACCCTGATAATATTGATATAACATTATGCATGAATGGTTCTTCTATCTCGAACGATTGGGGTCAAGTAAGGGATAAAAAAAAACAAGAAGAAAAAAATAGAATAGAATTGAACAGCCGTACAGGCATCTTTTGCTCATTGCATACGGCTCTGCAATGGAATTTACTTTTTCCTCCCTTCTATTCTATCGAAGAAAGAAATAGGATCCCTACGATCCAAATCGTTGAATGATCCATTTACCACCCTTCCTTTCGTATCATAGGAAGAAAAAAATACTATGATGGTTCTGTTGCTTTCTATATTTATCTCATCTGTGATTTAGCAATCCCAAAGTTTCTTTTTGACTTTTTGATACGATCAAAATAAGTAAAAATGATCCTTTTTTTCCATTTTCGTACTCTTTTTTTCATAACATAAATATCAGTAAAGAGACTTCTGGTGTGGAAGAAAATGGTTTGTGACGCTGAAATGTACTCCCGACACATAAGATAAAATCGGAAATAACCCCTGTTTCATACTACTATCTCGATATAAAATCTCATGTTAAGAAAAACAATAATGGATTGTTCATATCGAACTCGAAGTGCCATGCTATTATTACTTATTATTCATATTCGATATGGCGAAGGCATAGTCTTCTTCTTTTTTTTTCAAATAAATATTCATTGGCGCCAAGCGTGAGGGAATGCTATACGTTTGGTAATTTCTCCTCCGACCAGAATGAAAGATCCCATTGAAGCGGCTAATCCCATGCATATTGTATGTACATTGGGTGACACAAATTGCATAGTATCATAGATGGCTATTCCTGGTATTACCCATCCGCCGGGAGAGTTTATAAACAAATAAAGATCCTTAGTATCATCTTCTATACTAAGATATACCATGAGACCAACAAGTTGATTCGAGATCTCGCTATCAACCTCTTGCCCTAAAAAAAGTAATCTTTCTCGATGAAGTCGGTTGATTAGGACAAAATTGTATCCTTTAGGAACCGTACGTGCACCTTTGGATGCATACGGTTCAAAAATAAAATTGCGAAAAAAGAATCAATGTGTCTATTCTATTCCTATCTCTTTTTTTGTAACAGATTTCCGTTTTTCTAAAAAAGGGGGTTTTCCTCCATTTTTCAAAAAACATTAGTTTTTGCCCCTTCCCTAAAAAAAAGAATTTACTGATTGAATTAACCTTTCATTGATGTATTGTTTCGTCGAGATGAAAATCGCGATGTCATTTTCTTGTTCCTGAATGGGCTCTTTCAATTCTTTTAGGTTTATGTTCTACTCCGGGGAAAGATCTGTCCGAATTCTATTTGCACATATAGGGCAAATGATCTCAGTACCACTTCTTTTTGCTACGACTTTTTTTCAATTCGTTTCATGCCTCCCCCCAAACTAAACTATTTGATGTATTCATCATACCGGTTAGCACGGCAGTTTCAGATCACCCCTCCCTATAATAAGTATAAGAATTGTCTATAATACAAGTGGTAATCGCGCATATATTACCATTATCGATTTGGTATTTTCTGAACGGAGCCTGGATACTTTATTTTATTAGTCCAAGTCAACCATAAATTCTTCTAATTGATAATATTTATCCTCAATATAAATTGATCTAATTTCACTTCACGCTCCGAATGATTAATGGTTCAATCAATACAATATTTACAATATTTCTTGGGCGAAACGGAGGATATCTCGATCGGGTGAGAAAACGGGTAAATCCCGTATAACCCAATATGTCTGACAAGTCGCACTATACGTCAACCCAAAATGCATCTTCCTCTCCAGGACTCCGAAAAGGTACTTTTGGAACACCAATGGGCATTAAATTTAAGAAAAAAATTAAGTACTATACTTCACTTTAATATGGAAACGTAAGAATGGGTTTATTGTCTTCATCATTTTTTTCTGTTTATTATATTTTATACATAGATTGAAGGTTTATATAGGAAGACAAAATAAATAAAAATTTGAACGAACGGGTTCGTCGATCATTCGAATAATGAATAAGTATCTATGCATTCCTTCCCCTAAAAAGGGACCAATCCTCCCATTGCGTATTGGTACTTATCGAGTATAGAATAGATCTGCTTCTCTTTGTTCTTACGAACAGAATTCTTCCGTTATTTTCAACGGAACGGAAGAAATAGTAACCCTTTCTTATACAGAATCCACTGAAAAGGTTAGGTACATAGTATAAGTTTCAATGCGATAAAGTTACATAGTATCTATTTTTCTTTGCTAAAGGGGTATTTCCATGGGTTTGCCTTGGTATCGTGTTCATACTGTCGTATTGAATGATCCCGGTCGATTGCTTTCTGTCCATATAATGCATACAGCTTTAGTTTCTGGTTGGGCAGGTTCGATGGCTCTATACGAATTAGCGGTTTTTGATCCCTCTGACCCTGTTCTTGATCCAATGTGGAGACAAGGTATGTTCGTTATACCTTTCATGACTCGTTTAGGAATAACGAATTCGTGGGGTGGTTGGGGTATTTCAGGAGGAACTATAACGAATCCGGGTATTTGGAGTTATGAAGGCGTGGCAGGGGCACATATTGTGTTTTCGGGCTTGTGTTTCTTGGCAGCCATCTGGCATTGGGTGTATTGGGACCTAGAAATATTCTGTGATGAACGTACAGGAAAACCTTCTTTGGATTTGCCCAAGATCTTTGGAATTCATTTATTTCTCTCAGGAGTAGCTTGCTTTGGCTTTGGCGCATTTCATGTAACAGGTTTATACGGTCCTGGAATATGGGTATCTGATCCTTATGGACTAACTGGAAAAGTACAATCTGTAAATCCGGCGTGGGGCGCAGAAGGTTTTGATCCTTTTGTTCCGGGAGGAATAGCCTCTCATCATATTGCAGCGGGTACGTTGGGCATATTAGCAGGCCTATTTCATCTTAGTGTCCGCCCGCCTCAACGTCTATACAAAGGATTACGTATGGGCAATATTGAAACTGTACTTTCTAGTAGTATCGCTGCTGTTTTTTTTGCAGCTTTCGTTGTTGCTGGAACTATGTGGTATGGTTCAGCAACTACCCCAATCGAGTTATTTGGTCCTACTCGTTATCAGTGGGATCAGGGATATTTCCAGCAAGAAATATATCGAAGAGTTGGCGCTGGACTAGCCGAAAATCTGAGTTTATCGGAAGCTTGGTCTAAAATTCCTGAAAAATTAGCTTTTTATGATTACATTGGTAATAATCCGGCAAAAGGGGGATTATTCAGAGCGGGATCAATGGACAGCGGAGATGGAATAGCTGTTGGGTGGTTAGGTCACCCCGTCTTTAGAGATAAAGAAGGGCGCGAGCTTTTTGTACGCCGTATGCCCACTTTTTTTGAAACATTCCCGGTAGTTTTGGTAGATGGAGACGGAATTGTGAGGGCCGATGTTCCTTTTAGAAGGGCAGAATCAAAGTATAGTGTTGAACAAGTAGGTGTAACCGTTGAGTTCTATGGTGGCGAACTCAATGGAGTCAGTTATAGTGATCCTGCTACTGTGAAAAAATATGCTAGACGTTCCCAATTAGGTGAAATTTTTGAATTAGACCGGGCTACTTTGAAATCCGATGGTGTTTTTCGTAGCAGTCCAAGGGGTTGGTTCACTTTTGGGCATGCTACGTTTGCTTTGCTCTTCTTTTTCGGACACATTTGGCATGGTGCTAGAACCCTGTTCAGAGATGTTTTTGCTGGTATTGATCCAGATTTGGATGCTCAAGTGGAATTTGGAGCATTCCAAAAACTTGGAGATCCAACTACAAGGAGACAGGTAGTCTGATACAAGATTGCTACGGTATCTTTCGCCTCTATTTTTTTTATTTGAATTGAATAGGGTACCTAAGAAATCTTGACTTGAATTACCCACTTTTCTTTTATTTTTTCCCTTTTTTATATGGTAAATGATCCCAAATGAATAGGTGTGGAAGCTATAATTGTAAACCACGATCGAATCTATGGAAGCATTGGTTTATACATTCCTTTTAGTCTCGACTTTAGGGATAATTTTTTTCGCTATCTTTTTTCGAGAACCGCCCAAGGTTCCTACTAAAAAAACGAAATGATTTTTCATTATCTCAACTGAAGTTGAAGTAATGAGCCGACCGATATAATATGGTCGGCTCATTACTTCAACTAGTCTAGTCCCCGTGTTCTTCGAATGGATCTCTTAATTGTTGAGAGGGTTGCCCAAAAGCGGTATATAAGGCGTACCCGGTAAAGCTTACAAGTAAACCAGATATGGAGATGGCGACTAGGGTTGCTGTTTCCATTTTGAGATAATTTCAAGATCACAATGGATCTACGATAAGATCGTTTATTTACAACTACAACGGAATAGTATACAAAGTCAACAGATCTCAACCAATGATTAAATAGGATTTATGGCGACACAAACCGTTGAAGGTAGTTCTAGATCTAGGCCAAGACAAACTAACGTAGGGAGTTTATTGAAACCATTGAATTCAGAATATGGTAAAGTAGCTCCGGGCTGGGGGACTACACCACTTATGGGAATCGCAATGGCTCTATTTGCGATATTCCTATCTATTATTTTGGAAATTTATAATTCTTCCGTTTTACTGGATGGAATTTCAATGAGTTAGGTTCATAAAAACAAGGAAGTCCTTGTTTTTCGATCAAAATAACAAATTTACTTAAGACTCGGATTTATAGACCATTCTGGTAGTTCGACTGTGGAATTTATTTGTTTCGGTATTTCCGGAATATGAGCGTGTGACTTGTTATAATTGATCCTATTGATAATACAGAGAAAGAGCCTGTCGTCTCTATCAAGATGATTCTATCTCGTCAGATATTGATTCTAGTATCTGGAACACGGAATATATAGAATAGATCAAGAAAAGAAATATTTGAACTATGATTCATACCTACTATTCAGACCTCGCGACCGGACTCAAAAAAAGATGTCAGATAAGTATTTTATAAAGCAAACGATTTTTCTTTCTTCAGACTTCTTTTGTCCGAAGGACAAAGATTTTGTTGAGTCATTACATCTACTCATTGAATAAGTGATCATCAAATGGTTTTTACTCAGAGAACCTTTGAGTTTAGCTTGGGGCGAAATCATCGTGGTTCTAGTATGAATCTGAGGTTTTAATTGATTCATAGGGTCTCAACAAGAGAATTCCTATCAATAGTAAAACAAGAGTAAATCCGCATTACGTACAAAAAAATAGGGAAGAGAAGATTCAAGAGGCCCATAACGATCAACATAAAGAAAGACGGACGAGCCAACTTGATATTTTTTGGCATTATCATCACAAAGAAAGAAGAGATTCCGTCTTTTTGTTACTTACTATCTTCGGGACAAATCGAATCAAGCGAATAAGAATAAGAAGTTTTGCACTTTCTATATTCGTGGAAACTAGTATTTGTGTGTTTCTGTTTGAGCCGTACGAGATGAAATTCTCATATACGGTTCTCAGAGGGGGAGTCCTCTTGGATTACCTATCTCAATAAAGTATATGATTGGTTCGAGGAACGCCTCGAGATTCAAGCGATTGCAGACGATATAACTAGTAAGTATGTTCCTCCTCATGTCAACATATTTTATTGTCTAGGAGGGATCACACTTACTTGTTTTTTAGTACAAGTAGCTACGGGTTTTGCTATGACTTTTTACTATCGTCCAACCGTTACAGAGGCTTTTTCCTCTGTTCAATACATAATGACTGAAGCCAATTTTGGTTGGTTAATCCGATCAGTTCATCGATGGTCAGCAAGTATGATGGTTCTAATGATGATTCTGCACGTATTTCGTGTGTATCTTACAGGGGGATTTAAAAAACCCCGCGAATTAACTTGGGTTACAGGTGTAGTTTTGGGTGTATTGACTGCATCTTTTGGTGTAACTGGTTATTCCTTACCTCGGGACCAAATTGGTTATTGGGCAGTCAAAATCGTGACGGGTGTACCTGACGCTATTCCTGTAATAGGATCGCCTTTGGTAGAGTTATTGCGTGGAAGTGCTAGTGTCGGCCAATCCACTTTGACTCGTTTTTATAGTTTACACACTTTTGTACTGCCTCTTCTTACTGCCGTATTTATGTTAATGCACTTCCCAATGATACGTAAGCAAGGTATTTCGGGTCCTTTATAGAGAAGACAGATCATAGATATTTGTCATTTCTCATATGCATATATCATATTGGGGA